CCTCTCTTTTTCCCTTTTCAAATAAATCGAAATGATTGAAGTTTTACTATTTGGAATCGTGTTAGGTCTAATTCCGATTACTTTGGCTGGATTATTTGTAACTGCATATTTACAATACAGACGCAGCGATCAGTTGGACCTTTGATTAAGTAACATTAACATCTCGTTTTTTGATTGACCTCCTGCGGACTCAAAAAACGAGGAGGTCGAATTCTGGTTGCTGTTTATAGTGAAGTTATTTCACTCGAATTCGACCTAAGAAGAACAGAATCGCGCTCTGTAGGATTTGAACCCACGACATCGGGTTTTGGAGACCCACGTTCTACCGAACTGAACTAAGAGCGCTTTCTTATCACCATCGATAAGACGGCAAAGAAAAAAAGAAAAGGATTCTTTTTGTACCCCCCCCAGACCATGGATACACAGAGTATCACAGGAAAGACTTTGTATGGCCAAATTCAATCGATCTCAAGGGACCCCTCGTTACTGCCCATAGGAGAAAGAATAGGTAGGGATGACAGGATTTGAACCCGTGACATTTTGTACCCAAAACAAACGCGCTACCAAGCTGCGCTACATCCCTTTCAATTGGTATACAGTATCATTGTATAGAATCCCTGTCTTGTTTTCCACATCATTATATTATTTCCCCATTGAGATACAATCTATCTTGCCATTTCTTCTTTTTGGTCTCATAGAACACGTATATAACCTATAAAAATATTATAAATAGAAAGAATTATATGCCTATTAATTAATAAGAAAATAATACTCAAAGAATTCGATTCTATAGATAGATAAGAAATAGATAGATATGAAACCTAACGTATAAATAAATGAATACTTATCAGGAATACTCAGGAGGAGTGGGACGCCCTTTTCTGTTTTAAGGAAAGGGAAATCTTAGTGTTATTGACATTGACTAGGTCGTGGTATATATCCGTTTTTGTTAGGGATTCCGCGTACAAATAAAATACAGGCGATCCTTAACGACCTACGCATCTGATCATATATGTATTCCAATAAAGAAGGAGGATTTTCAATGCGCGATCTAAAAACATATCTCTCCGCGGCACCTGTGCTAAGTACTCTATGGTTCGGGTCTTTAGCAGGTCTATTGATAGAGATCAATCGTTTCTTCCCGGATGCGTTGACATTCCCCTTTTTTCATTCTAGTTATTGACATGGGAAGGGATGAAGAAGATTAGCGATACAATAAATTATCTGTGACTAAGACCTCTTCCTCTCTCTCTTTCTTTGTTTTCTTATTTTTTCCATTTTTTGAGGATAAAGAAAGGAGGACAGAAAAAGAATCAACGTGGATTCAACCTCGGCGAAACTCGCGGTTAGGCTCGAATTCATAGAGGGAGTAAAAAATCGAAATAATGGGTCTAGGGTAACAAAATTATACAAGATACTTAAATGAAATACTCTATTAGGATTCGAAATAATTGAGAGTTAAAAATCATTGTATTACTTCTTAATATTACCCTATTGATTGCAACGAAATCGTTCCTAATCGGATTTAGGGTTAGCCACTTCTATTTTTTTCCTTTTTTTCTTCGTTTCGGATTGAAAATAGAAGAGTTGAGTGAATCCAAAATTCAAAGGAGGTTCATGGCCAAGGGTAAAGATGTCAGAGTCAGAATTATTTTGGAATGTACCAGTTGTGTCCGAAACAGTGTTACTAAGGAATCGCCGGGCATTTCCAGATATATTACTCAAAAGAATCGACACAAGACACCTAGTCGATTGGAATTGAGAAAATTCTGCCCCTATTGTTACAAGCATACAATTCATGGGGAGATAAAGAAATAGATCGAACGGAACTGCCACCTTTCCCAGTAACAAGAACAAATTACATATAACATATAATATATATAAACAAATCCAATCCTATTTCGGTCGGATCCCAAATTCGAATTCAAAAATAGGATTTTAGAGATAAGGACTAAATAAACCATGGATAAATCCAAGCGACCCTTTCTGAAATCTAAGAAACCCTTTCTGAAATCCAAGAAACCCTTTTTGAAATCGAAATCCAAGAAATCTTTTCGTAGGCGTTTGCCCCCAATTGGATCGGGGGATCGAATTGATTATAGAAACATGAGTTTAATTAGTCGATTTATTAGTGAACAAGGAAAAATATTATCTAGACGAGTGAATCGATTGACCTTGAAACAACAACGATTAATTACCCTTGCTATAAAACAAGCTCGTATTTTAGCTTTGTTACCTTTTCTTAATAATGATAATGAGAAACCATTTGAAAGAACCAAGTTAACCCCTAGGACTAAAGGTCCTAAAACCAGAAAAAAAAGAGGCCAATGGAATAAAAGGAATAAAAGGAATAAACCTAATAAAAATAAAAAATAAAAATTCCAATCTCCAACCCAACTAGGGTTGATGTTTTGTTCAAAAATGAGAGAACCCAGGTTGGATTGTCACGTCGGAAGAAACTAAAAAGAATCCGAATCGGGGAAGAAAAAGAAGAAATATTTCATTTTTTTTTTTTAGTGACTCGTGCTCGTTCATTTTGACTACCTTATCCTATTAATTTATACTCTACCTTCCCGGAGTTCATTCTCCGGGGAACTTCGTTTAAACCCTTCCCTTCAAAATTCATGAGCTCATTGGAAATCATGGAAAGACAATTTCGATTTGCTATAGCGATTTGTGCTAGTATTTTACGATTAAGAAGCAATTGCTTCTTGTGCAGATTGTTTATAAATCTGCTATAACTATAGAATACCTTAATTTCACGAATTACTGCATTTATACGAATGATCCACAAACGGCGAAAATCTCTCTTTTTCCTACCCCTATCCCGATGAGCAGAACCCAAAGCTCTCGTTTTCTGTTGAGTCATAGCTCGAGTAAGTCTTGAATGAGCCCCTCGATAAGTTGATGAAAATAGACGCATTTTTGTTCTACGTCTCCGAGCTATATATCCTCGTCTAATTCTGGTCATTGAATCCAATGAAAGTTTTATGAATAACTAAACTAATTGCTTTCTTTTCTTTCAGTCATTCTTTTCCCCCCCCCTCCCGGTCTATATAATAACAAAACGGATTCTTCCGATGTATAAAAAAAAATTCCAATGGCTTTTGCTACGATGACCTTCCCAACCACGATTTTTTTCAGGCATTTCACCTCGAAATAAGAAATTAGATTGATCAAAAAACTAGTCAAAGTCAATTTAAGTAATAAATATAAATGAATAAAAAAATAGTGGGTTCCATCGTTTCTATGGTTACTTTTTAAACGGTGAGGTCCTTTCTATACACCGGAGCCCCTTCCTTATTTAGTAACTTGTATAGTTCACACTCTTTGGCTCTACCCATGAATTATCCAGTAATAGGTCTTTTCACAATAAGATCTACCTATACAGTAACGGCATTTAATTATGAAGGTTGGTTAGGTAGCTGACCCTGTGAGTCCGTTCTTGCAAGAGTAGGAGCATCAGTTTTATGCTTCTTAAATAAGATTTCCCCGGCTTAATGGATAACCATTTGCTACCAATGGGGAATTGCGTCTCATCTCCAATTGAGGTGATCGAATTTGTACCAATGGAAACCATAAATTTCATACACAATAAAGGTCTTTTTTTTTTTTTTTAGACAGTGAATGGAGTTCTTCCACTCTATCCTATTCATTGGTTTTATCCTATTCATTGGTACTGATCTTTGATACTGTAAAAATTGTCTCCTTTCTTTTGGTCCAGTTCATGATCTGAACGAGTCGCACATACACCCTAGTACATGTTCCTCGACGCTGAGGACATCCCCGAAGAGCGCGGGCTTTTTTGACATTTCTGATTGGCTGTCTTGTGTTTCTAATAAGTTGTTTAATAGTTGGCATGCTGAATCATATACAGAATGGGCTGGTTTAGATCGATCCTAACCGAATGATTCTAATTGGAGACTTGACTCATTTTACCTCGGTAAAAAGAGGGAAACTAACAAATTATAGTTCATTCGAATTATAGTTCGAAATGAAATCACGGAGTTTCTTTTTTTTTCGACGGAGTTTTTTCGAGGGAAAACGCCCTAGACTTCCAAGATCAACCCCTACAAGCTCAACCATTCCATGACTTTGGGCTTCTGGTGGTGTCATAAAAGAAAAGAATCCCTGATCAGGTCCCGAACTAGAACCCACGCGGGTTGTCCTGTTCTTTGCCAAAGCTTTTGCCCGTGTCGCGGAGAACTGTTACTTAGTTCTCCGGCGTCGGTACGGGGTTTTTCTAGGATCTTTGCAGTCCAAATCCACTAGGCTTTCACAATCAACCCATATAAGCTCAACCATTCCATGACTTTGGGCTTCTGGTGGTGTCATAAAAGAAAAGAATCCCTGATCAGGTTTCGAAGTGGAACCCAAACGGGTGTACTTTGTCGACGGTACGGGGTTTTTCTAGGATCTTTTCATTCCGGGGTAGGCTTTCACGATCAACCCCTACAAGATCAACAATTCCATGAATTTGGGCTTCTGGTGGTGTCATAAAAGAATCCCTGAGCAGGTCCTGAATTAGAACCCACGGGGATTGTCCTGTTCTTTGTATATAAACCCTTAGGACGAGGTCGTAGAGAGCTTTTACTTCATCCCCATCCGTGTACAACCTCCCTAGCTCGTCCCCAATAAAAGAACTAATAGGTTGGTGGACCAATACCCTAATGATATAAAATCATTCATGATTCCCCTATTTCGCAGGATTTGGCGAAGGAAAGAGGTAAGGTAACGAATTATAAGAACAAAAGGAGAGAGTTGAGCAACCGTACAGGCATCGTTTGCGCATTGCATACGGCTCTAGGCTGGAATTCACTTTTTTTTCATTTCACTTCTATTGAATGAAGAAAGAGAATAATAGGATCTCTAAGACCCGAGGATCGTTCAATGATCCATTTACCATCCTTCCCGTCGAGAGAATTTCAAAATATTAATACTATGTAATACTATGGTAGTACTATGATGGCTCCGTTGCTTTCTCTATTTTTCTCGTCTGCGATTCGGCAATCCCAAAAGTGTCTTTTTGATTTGATCAACTAAGGAAAAATGATCGTATTTTTTGTTTCATTTTCAAAATCTCTCATACACTAAATAGTCGAAAGGGACTTAGGGTATGAAAACCAAAAAGTTTGTGACGCTGAAACGGATCACCGATAGATAAGATCCAATCGGAAATGCCTTTTGTTTCATACCACTCTCTCGATACAGAATCTCATCGTATGAAAAAACAAAAATTGCGCCTATCGAACTCGAAGTGCCATGCTATTATTACTTATTATTTTATTCATAGTCCATATGGCGAAGGCATAGTCTTCTTTTTTCTCTCAAATAAAAAATAAAAATGCATTGGCACGAACCGAACCGTGAGGGAATGCTAGACGTTCGCTAAATTCTCCTCCGGACAAGACCAAGGATCCCATTGAAAAGGCCTTCCCCATGCCTATTGTCTGTACATCGGGTGGCACAGTTCGCATCATATCAAAGAGAGCGATTCCGCATAGGACCCATCCGCCGGGACAGTTTATAAACAAAAAATGATCCAGGGTCTTATCCTCTCTACTGAGAAATACCATGAGACCCAAAACGGTATTCGTGATCTCGAAACTCATTTTTTGGCCTAAAAAAAGGCATCTTTCTCGATGAAGTCGGTTGATTAGCACAAAATTAGACCCCTTAGGAACCATACACGCATTTTTGGGTGCATACGGTTCAAAAAATTGCAAAAAAAAATCAATGTGTAAATTCCAGCCCTTTTCATTGTTTCATAGCAGGATTTTTCTAACTCCTAACGAGCGTACCTTCCATTTTTCAAGAAAGATAAGTTTTGGCTCACTTCCCCCCCAAAAAAGAATTAATGAAACTTGTCGAACTCACTTTTCATTGATGTTTTGTTTTATTTCATCGAAATCCAAATGCAATTTTCAATTATGGTGTCATTTTATTGTTACTGAATGGGCTTTTTCCATTCTTTTAGGTTTAGGCTCTACTCCGGTTAAAGATTTACCTGACCTCGATTGGCACATCTAGGAGAAATGACTCCCTTTTTTTTTAGTCCTGTCTTACGCCAAATCTTCGATGGAGTCATATATGACTCCATCGAAGATTTGGCGGTTTGGAATCCCCTCTACGGTCTAATTTGACCAATTGGGTATTTTATGAGCGGAGCCTGGATACTTCATTTTAGTGGTCCAACCAAGCCAACCATAATTTATTTCATTCTAATTGAAAATAGGAATATGTATCTTCCAATTGATCTAATTGCATTTCAGTTCACACTTTCCATTCTTAATGGTTCAATCAATCTTGTTTGGGCGAAAGAGAAGATATCTCGATCGGGGAAGAGAACGGGGAAATCCCATAGGACCCAATATGTCTGACAAGTCGCACTATATGTCTACCCACGTTGACTCTTCGTCTTTGGGAATCAGAAAAGCAACTTTTGGAATACCAACAGGCATTAAACGATTACTGGAGCGATCCTCCAGTAATTAGTATGCGAAAGCATAGTAAAAACGCCTTTTCTTGTTGTCAGAATATTGCCTCGTATTTTCTTTTTTCCATAGATTGAAAAGTTCAGAGAAGAAGACCGAGCATTGACCCATAGAAAATAGGACCAGACCCATGCTCCATTGCGTATTGATACTTATCGGGTATAGAATATATCTGTTTCTATTTGTTCCTACAAACAGAATTGGTCCGTTATTCCCAAGAGAATGGAATCAATATTTACCCTTGCTCCGAGATAATCCATTGAAAGGGGGGAAGGCCATAGCTCCCAATGCGATAAAGTTACATAGTGTCTATTTTTCTTTGAGAAAGAGGTCTTTCCATGGGTTTGCCTTGGTATCGTGTTCATACTGTCGTATTGAATGATCCCGGTCGGTTGCTTTCTGTCCATATAATGCATACTGCTCTAGTTTCGGGTTGGGCCGGGTCGATGGCCCTATACGAATTAGCAGTTTTTGATCCCTCTGATCCCGTTCTTGATCCAATGTGGAGACAGGGTATGTTCGTTATCCCCTTCATGACTCGTTTAGGAATAACCAATTCGTGGGGCGGTTGGAGTATCGCAGGAGGCACTATAACAAATCCGGGTATTTGGAGTTACGAAGGTGTGGCCGGGGCACATATTGTATTTTCTGGCTTGTGCTTCTTGGCAGCTATCTGGCATTGGGTGTATTGGGATCTAGAAATATTCTGTGATGAGCGTACAGGAAAACCTTCTTTGGATTTGCCCAAGATCTTTGGAATTCATTTATTTCTTTCAGGCCTAGCTTGCTTTGGGTTTGGCGCATTTCATGTAACAGGCTTGTATGGTCCTGGAATATGGGTGTCCGATCCGTATGGACTCACGGGAAAAGTACAGTCTGTAAATCCTGCGTGGGGTGTAGAAGGTTTTGATCCTTTTGTTCCAGGAGGAATAGCCTCTCATCATATTGCAGCAGGGACATTGGGTATATTGGCGGGCCTATTCCATCTTAGTGTCCGTCCGCCCCAACGTCTATACAAAGGATTACGTATGGGTAATATTGAAACTGTACTTTCCAGTAGTATCGCTGCTGTCTTTTTTGCAGCTTTTATTGTTGCTGGAACTATGTGGTATGGTTCAGCAACGACCCCGATCGAATTATTTGGTCCCACCCGATATCAATGGGATCAAGGATACTTCCAGCAAGAAATATATCGAAGAGTTGGCGCCGGCCTAGCCGAAAATCAGAGTTTCTCAGAAGCTTGGTCTAAAATTCCAGAAAAATTAGCTTTTTATGATTACATCGGAAATAATCCAGCTAAAGGGGGATTATTCAGAGCGGGCTCAATGGACAACGGGGATGGAATAGCGGTTGGATGGTTAGGACATCCTATCTTTAGAGAGAAAGAAGGCCGCGAGCTTTTTGTACGCCGTATGCCTACTTTTTTTGAAACATTTCCAGTCGTTTTGGTAGACGGAGACGGAATTGTGAGAGCCGATGTTCCTTTTCGAAGGGCAGAGTCGAAGTATAGTGTCGAACAAGTCGGTGTAACAGTTGAGTTCTATGGTGGTGAACTAAATGGAGTCAGTTATAGCGATCCTGCTACTGTGAAAAAATACGCTAGACGCGCTCAATTGGGTGAAATTTTTGAATTAGATCGTGCTACTTTGAAATCGGATGGTGTTTTTCGTAGCAGCCCCAGGGGTTGGTTTACTTTTGGCCATGCTTCATTTGCTTTGCTTTTCTTTTTCGGGCACATTTGGCACGGTGCGAGAACTTTGTTCAGAGATGTTTTTGCCGGCATTGACCCAGATTTGGATGCTCAAGTGGAATTTGGAGCATTCCAAAAGCTTGGAGATCCAACTACAAGGAGACAGGTAGTCTGATACAACATTGCTTTGATATTTTTCGCTTTTATTTGAGTTTTTTGAGTTAACACAGGGTATCAGAGAAACCTTGATTTTTGGATCACCGACTTTTGACTCTTGCCCTTTCTTTATCTGGGAGATTATCCCACCAAATGAACAGATGTGAAAGCTATAATTGTAAACCACGATCGAATCTATGGAAGCATTGGTTTATACATTCCTCTTAGTCTCTACTCTAGGGATCATTTTTTTCGCTATCTTTTTTCGAGAACCACCGAAGGTTCCAACTAAAAATAAAAAGATGAAATGATTTTTCGTTATCTCAATTGAAGTAATGAGAATGAGCCTCCCCTATTGGGGAGGCTCATTCTCATTACTTTAACTAGTCTCCGTGTTCCTCGAATGGGTCTCTTAGTTGTTGAGAGGGTTGCCCAAAGGCGGTATATAAGGCGTACCCGGTAAAACTTACAAGTGAACCAGATAGAAAGATGGCCACTAGGGTTGCTGTTTCCATTATTAGATAATTTCAAGACTACAATGGATCTATGATAAGATCGTTTATTTACAACGGAAGGGTATACAAAGTCAACAGATCTCAACCAATAATAAATATTTATGGCGACACAAACCGTTGAGGGTAGTTCTAGATCTGGTTCAAGACGAACAACGGTAGGGGCTTTATTGAAACCGTTGAATTCGGAATATGGGAAAGTGGCTCCTGGATGGGGAACTACTCCTTTGATGGGTGTCGCAATGGCTCTATTTGCGGTATTCCTATGTATCATTTTGGAGATTTATAATTCTTCCGTTTTACTGGACGGAATCTCAATGAATTAGATCCATAAGAACCAAGAAGTCTTGACTTTCCCAAATAACTTACTTAGGCTTCTTTTTTTTAGGGTACTCTAGTATAGTATAGAAATCTGGAATCCTACAATACAATCAACGAAACAACCCTCATCTGTATATATTTTAGAAATATATATATAGATATATAGTAAGGGCACTTTTACTACCGAGAATACTAGGAAGCGGTTGAACTCGTCTCTAAGAGCAAGCTCTCTTTGCTCGCTTTCCCGCAGCGCCTGTCGGATAGCTTCGAGGCGAGACAACGCCGTCTCCTGACTCGTCTGGAGATCCCAATGAAGCCTCCGCACCTACTGGCGAAGGGAATTGAGTGACTCCTCGGCCCCCTTTTCCAAAGAAGAATCTTCTGTATTGGATCCTTCCTCCATAGAAGAATCGTCTGTGGCGGATCCTTCCTCCATAGAAGAATGTTCGGCCTCGTATCCCTCTTCCAGAGAAGAGTCTTCGGCATAGTCTCGTTCTGAAGGGTTTTCGGTATCGGATCCGTCTTGTCTTTCGTGCGTCGCAGAATCAGAGGCCGAATCCCTATCTAGAGTTTGAACCGTAGCCCCGCCAGTCGGCAAAGACCTGCTGGGGGGGGAAGCAGTCTTTCATAGGTGAGGGTTCCTAGAATAGCAGTCATTAGAGCTGCGCTAACAACTGCAGTCAGTCCCTCAACCAACTTTTTAAACATACAACAAGTTGGTTTGATACTCTAGGTTACTTTTATGCGAAAGCGTATTCAAAGCGAAAGTGTATTCAAAGCGAAAGCGTATTAAAAACGTCTTTTCTTGTTTTCAGAATATTCTCTAG